TTAACAGCCGACCGCTCTACCACTGAGCTACTGAGGAACAAGGGGAGATTCGACCTCCTAGAGTTCAACTCCCGCTCTCAACCCATGAACAATATGAGTCCGAAGCTTCTTTCGTAACTCCCGGAATTTCTTCGTAGTGACTCCGTTCCATGCCTCATTTCATAGGGAAGCCCAAAGTGGCTCTATTTCATTCTATTTCACTTCCTAGCACTTCCTATCATTTAATATCCATCCCTTTGGTCTTATTTACATAAGAGATGTCATTTATAGTCTATCTCTTTCTATATATGGAAAGTCAAGAAATTCTCATCGAAACATCGAGAAATTGTGCATATAGAAAACTCTAAAGAAAGAAAAAAAGGAGACCCATGCCATGATTTTCAAATCTTTTCTACCTTTTCTACTTAGTAGTCTAAGTTTCTCGATGAGGATAATTAATTCGGTCGTTGTGGTCGGACTCTATTATGGATTTCTGACCACATTCTCCATAGGTCCCTCTTAGATCTTCTTTCTCCAATCTTGGATTAGGGAAGAAGGAGATATTCGCGACTACTGGCGGTTTCATTATGGGGCAGCTCATGATCTTCATATCGATCTATTATCCACCTCTGCATCTATTCTTTCTTAGCTAAACGGGTGGAAGATCCATCCAATTTGGTTATATCATGGACTCGAAAAGCGGATCTGAATGTGACTGAAATGCACGATCTTCACAGGTATCACTTTTCACGATACCTAAAAGATGGAATAGCGATTTTCGAACCATTTCCTATACGAGAATGGTTTCCATTACTTTGAGAAATGGATTCTATATCAAACTATAGCTATTGCATTAAAGAAGAAAAGAAACTAATAGAAGTCGAAGACGCGGAATGGTAGTGAATAGAGAGAAAGATTCTTCTGATTTTCTTGTTCCTGAAAATATTCTATCTATCTCCTAGACGCCGTAGAGAATTGAGAATTTTCATGTCTTTCAATTCTCGTACTCGTAATTGGAAAGTTACGGAAGGAGGTCCATCATTTTGCAATGAAAACAACATAAAAAACTCTGGACAATTTCGAAATCAGGCCAAGCGTCTTAATACATATGCAAAAAAATTCATTATTGGCCCACCATTGATTAGAAGATTTAGCTTGTATGAATCGCTATTGGTTTGATACGAATAATGGCAGTCGTTTCAGTATGTTAAGGATACAGATGTATCCACAATTCATTTAGAGTTACTTAATAGCCTATTTCTTATACCATATCTCTATCCCGTGAAATTCTCGAGCCGAAAGATGGATGCATATGCTGTGTTTCATTTTGCTAAACGATATCAATTAAATGGTGTATCAATTCCATAAATTGGATATAGCAATAAATAAATCAGCAAAATTCTTTTATTTTAGATAGAAGAAATGTTTCTTCTATCTAAAATAAAAGAATGTACCCTTCTATCCAAATCCAATTTGCATCGATAAAATAAATCCAAATTCCAGTAGTGGATGAATAATTGCAAATTTTTGTGTGTACGAGATTAGAATAACTTCAAAATAACTGACATAATTTTTTATTTTTCCTGATCAGAAAAATACATGAAAAAGAAAGGAGGTAGAAAAATTTTTGGATTTATGGTTAAAGAAGAAAAAGAAGAAAACAGGGGTTCTGTTGAATTTCAAGTATTCAGTTTCACCAATAAGATACGGAGACTTGCTTCACATTTGGAATTACACAAAAAAGATTTTTCATCGGAAAGAGGTCTACGAAGACTTTTGGGAAAACGTCAACGTTTGCTGGCTTATTTGGCAAAGAAAAATAGAGTACGTTATAAGAAATTAATCAGTCAGTTGGATATTCGGGAGAAGTAATTTAATCGTTCGAATTTTTTTCTTATTTTATTAGTAGTCTTATAGTAGTCTTAGATTTTTCATTTTGATGAGCCTCGTTTTGAGGAATTCATGGAATAATCCATTTTCATGGAATAATGAATTAAGGAAGAAAGGATATGAGTCTACCGCTTACAAGAAAAGATCTCATGATAGTCAATATGGGCCCTCAGCACCCATCAATGCATGGTGTTCTTCGACTGATCGTTACTCTCGATGGTGAAGATGTTATTGATTGTGAACCCATATTAGGCTATTTACACAGAGGAATGGAAAAAATCGCGGAAAACCGAACTATTATACAATACTTACCTTATGTAACACGATGGGATTATTTAGCTACTATGTTTACAGAAGCCATAACGGTAAATGCACCAGAATTCTTGGAGAATATTCAAATACCCCAAAGAGCCAGCTATATTAGGGTAATTATGTTAGAGTTGAGCCGTATAGCTTCTCACTTGTTATGGCTTGGACCTTTTATGGCGGATCTAGGCGCACAGACCCCTTTTTTCTATATTTTTAGAGAGAGAGAATTGATATATGATCTATTTGAAGCTGCTACAGGTATGCGAATGATGCATAATTACTTTCGCATCGGAGGGGTAGCCGCCGATCTACCTTATGGATGGGTCGATAAATGTTTAGATTTCTGTGATTATTTTTTACGAGGAGTTGTTGAATATCAACAACTTATTACACGGAATCCCGTTTTTTTAGAACGAGTTGAAGGAGTCGGTTTTATTAGCGGAGAAGAAGCAGTAAATTGGGGCTTATCGGGACCGATGTTACGAGCTTCTGGAATACAATGGGATCTTCGTAAAGTTGATCCTTATGAGTCTTACAACCAATTCGATTGGAAAGTCCAATGGCAAAAAGAAGGGGATTCATTAGCTCGCTATTTAGTACGAATGGGTGAAATGAGGGAATCCATCAAAATTATTCAACAGGCTGTAGAGAAAATTCCTGGAGGCCCTTATGAGAATTTAGAAGTCCGACGCTTTAAGAAAACAAAGAATTCCGAATGGAATGATTTTGAATATCGATTTCTTGGTAAAAAACCTTCGCCCAATTTTGAATTGTCAAAGCAAGAGCTTTATGTAAGAGTGGAAGCTCCAAAAGGTGAATTAGGAATTTATCTGGTAGGAGATGATAGTCTTTTCCCCTGGAGATGGAAAATTCGTCCACCCGGTTTTATTAATTTGCAAATTCTTCCTCAACTAGTTAAAAAAATGAAATTGGCTGATATCATGACGATATTAGGTAGTATAGATATCATTATGGGGGAAGTTGATCGTTGAAATGATAATAGATAGGGTAGAGATAGAAACTATCAATTCTTTTTCGAAATCGGAATTATTAAAAGAAGTCTATGGACTGATATGGATTCTACCCATTTTGACCCTCCTACTGGGAATCACAATAGAAGTACTCGTAATTGTGTGGTTAGAAAGAGAAATATCCGCATCGATACAACAACGTATTGGTCCTGAATATGCTGGCCCCCTGGGACTGCTTCAAGCTATAGCCGATGGAACTAAGCTACTTTTTAAGGAGGATATCCTGCCATCCCGAGGAGATATTCCTTTATTTAGCATTGGACCTTCTATAGCAGTCATATCAATTTTATTAAGTTTTTTAGTTATCCCTTTGGGATATCGTTTTGTTTTAGCCGATCTTAGTATTGGTGTTTTTTTATGGATTGCCATTTCAAGTATTGCTCCTATTGGTCTTCTTATGGCAGGATATAGCTCAAATAATAAATATTCTTTTTCAGGCGGTCTACGAGCTGCTGCTCAATCTATTAGTTATGAAATACCATTAACTTTTTGTGTGCTAGCAATATCTCTACGTGTGATTCGTTAAAATAGGATCTTTTTCCTCCAAAATCCATTGAATATTTATCTTCCTTTTCTTATTCTCGGGTTGGTAAGTTAAACTAGATAGCTATATGAGTGAAACAAAACAACTTATTAATTTGTAGTAAAAAGAAAAAATCTCATTTCCTACGTACAAGAAAAAAGTTGAAGTAAACATAAGTAGTGTAAACTCTTTACCCCAAGGTTGAGATTTTTTGATTAGTCATCATATCTTGAAGCGGGCAAGAATAAAGGATTCGCGATATGGAATTCCATTACTAGAATATTCCGAGTTATTACTATAACTTATAATCATAAGGGGAATCCATCAAAAATTAGTGAGGGGTTAGGAACACTAAAGTACATAAAGGATTAGTAATGAGGGAATCTAAGACATTAGAGATTTTTCCTCATAAAAGGAATCATAATAAGGACTTGAAATTGGTGGAAATGATCAAGTAGTACTTTCTTCGGATTCCGATCCAGAGTATGTTCCCTTTCACTTGTTAAAGAAATGGCTATCAAGAACGAATTAATCCTTTATTCCTTTTTTCTTTTTAAGTACCCTTCCCCGGGGAAAGAAGAATAGGACAAAAGATATGGAATGCAATACAAAAAAAAGATATTTATTTATTTTTTCCTTCCTCTATTCATATTAATACAGAATTCCTCATGAATTAATGCCTAATTCTTTTCATTTATTAATTGCTATAACGAGTGTTTTATTCCAAGATTAAGTTATTACTGAACAAAGAAAAATTTTCATTATATTATAAAGGACGAGATCAATTCGGAAGCGCTTTTTCTTATTCTAGCAGACGGAATTCCTTTGGTCTAATTTAGGACTTTCCAATCGATTTTATCTTACCTAATTCTATCTATGCCCAGGGGGATAATACCGAAACGAAACAACCCTTTCCTTTTTTCTGATCATAGAGAAGCCGTATGAAGCTAAGGTTTCATGTACGGTTTTGGAATAGCGGTGGGAACTGTGATGTTATCATCGACTATGATTATCTAACAGTTCAAGTACAGTTGATATAGTTGAAGCACAGTCTAAATATGGTTTTTTTGGATGGAATCTTTGGCGTCAGCCTATAGGTTTTCTGGTTTTTCTAATTTCTTCTTTGGCAGAATGTGAAAGATTACCCTTTGATTTACCAGAAGCAGAGGAAGAATTAGTAGCAGGTTATCAAACCGAATATTCCGGTATCAAATATGGTTTATTTTATCTTGTTTCTTACCTAAATTTATTAGTTTCCTCTTTATTTGTAACAGTTCTCTACTTAGGCGGGTGGAATTTCTCTATTCCCTATATATCCTTTTTTGAATTTTTCCAAATGAATAAAATGGTTGGAATTTTGGAAATGACAATGGGTATCTTTATTACATTAACTAAAGCTTATTTATTTCTCTTCATTTCTATCACAATAAGATGGACTTTACCCAGGATGAGAATGGATCAGTTATTAAATCTTGGATGGAAATTTCTTTTACCTATTTCCCTGGGCAATCTCTTATTAACAACTTCTTCCCAACTTGTTTCACTATAAATAAGATAATACAATAACAGTAAGAATATTTTCAACACAAAAGTTCTCTCAAACAAGAGAAAGAAACATATCTTTTTCATAGATATTTAGAATATGTTCCCTATGGTAACTGGGTTCATGAGTTATGGTCAACAAACAATACGCGCTGCAAGGTACATTGGTCAAAGTTTCATAATTACCTTATCCCACACAAATCGTTTACCTATAACGATTCACTACCCTTATGAAAAATCAATTACATCGGAGCGTTTCCGGGGGCGAATCCACTTTGAATTTGATAAATGTATTGCTTGTGAAGTATGTGTTCGCGTATGCCCGATAGATCTACCCCTTGTGGATTGGAGATTTGAAAAGGATATTAAAAGGAAACAATTGCTTAATTATAGTATTGATTTCGGAGTTTGTATATTTTGTGGTAATTGTGTTGAGTACTGTCCGACAAGCTGTTTATCAATGACTGAAGAATATGAACTTTCTACTTATGATCGTCATGAATTGAATTACAATCAAATTGCTTTGAGTCGGTTACCAATCTCCATAATGGGAGATTACACAATTCAAACAATTAGGAATTCGACTCAAAGTAAAATAGACGAAGAAAAATCTTGGAATTCAAGAACGGTTACTAATTATTAGTTACTAGGATTTATCTTTTTTGTTAGAAAAATCCAATAGTTTTTTATTAACTATAAAGAAAAACGAATAACTACTGCTTATTGCAAATTATTCCTGATTTAAAATGAGAGTAGATTTTCGTGATGTCATTTCTAACTATACAACTTATATACAAAAAAATATCCTAATCCCTTTTTCCTTCCTTGAATCTTTTAGTTTTAGTCAGTTCATGAAAAATTTTATACTATTAATTTCTTCTTATCCATAATGGATTTACCTGGACCAATACATGAGATTCTTGTGCTATTTGGGGGATTTGTTCTTCTACTAGGAGGTCTAGGAGTAGTATTACTTACCAACCCAATTTATTCTGCCTTTTCGCTGGGATTAGTTCTTGTTTGTATATCCTTATTCTATATTTTATTGAATTCCTACTTTGTAGCTGTCGCACAACTTCTTATTTATGTGGGAGCTATAAATGTTTTGATCATATTTGCCGTAATGTTCGTAAATGGCTCAGAATGGTCTAAAAATAAGAATTATTGGACTATTGGAGATGGGTTCACTTCACTCGTTTGTATAACTATTCTTTTTTCACTAATGACTACTATCCCAGATACGTCATGGTATGGAATTCTTTGGACTACAAGATCAAACCAAATAGTAGAACAGGGTCTCATAAATAACGTTCAACAAATTGGGATTCATTTAGCAACTGATTTTTATCTTCCGTTTGAACTCATTTCCATAATTCTTCTAGTTTCTTTAATAGGTGCAATTACTATGGCTCGGCAATAAGAAATACTTAGAATTAGTCAAAATTCTTAGAATTTCAAATCTAAAATAAATAACTAAAGAATCACAATTTGGATTTAGTAAAACCCATCTACTGCCAACAAATACCTTCTTTTCTCTTTTGTTGTGTAACTGTTCTATTCTAATTAATGGAATCGGTTCAATTCTTGTCCTCATATTGAAATGAATCGAGATTGATAAGGAGTTAGTTAATGATGTTTGAGCATGTACTTTTTTTTAGTGTCTATTTATTTTCGATTGGTATCTATGGATTGATCACAAGCCGAAACATGGTTAGAGCTCTAATATGTCTTGAACTTATACTGAATTCAATTAATCTAAATCTCGTAACATTTTCTGATCTATTTGATAGTCGCCAATTAAAAGGAGACATTTTCGCAATTTTTGTTATAGCCCTTGCGGCTGCTGAAGCAGCTATTGGACTATCCATTCTTTCTTCCATCCATCGTAACAAGAAATCAACTCGTATCAATCAATCTAATTTTTTGAATAATTAGACATAAAATCCTCTAAACAAAGGCGCACATATAATAATAATATCAAATATTAAGATGAATAGAAATCTAATACTATTTTCTTCTATTTTCTTATTATTTTATTATTTTATAATATCTATTTTTTGATTAGGTTATTACATAGTATTCTTTTTTACTTATTGAATTTTTGCAATTCATTGATATTGCAATTTGAATATTGCAATAATTTATATTGAAAAGACGATAGCCAATAAATTGGCTAATTCGAATTCGTATGTACAATTCGTATAATTATGATTGTTGAAGCCAAAAATTCAAGTCTCTTGGCTCTTTTCACGCTTTCTCACAAACGGATTAAGAAATATATTGCATTATTTTATTTATTTATTTTTTATTTATTTATTTGTTGAAGTTTGGATAAACCATTGCTTCGTCTGGTGTCTACAATACATATGACTCATATAGTACTAATTTCATTTTTACCAGATCGAAAATTTTTATGTTGAAAAGGAAAATTTATAGATCCAATGTCACATTCCGTAAAAATTTATGATACATGTATAGGATGCACTCAATGTGTACGAGCTTGTCCAACAGATGTATTAGAAATGATACCCTGGGATGGGTGTAAAGCCAAGCAAATTGCTTCCGCGCCGAGAACCGAAGATTGTGTGGGTTGTAAGAGATGTGAATCTGCCTGCCCAACAGATTTTTTAAGTGTCCGCGTTTATTTAGGGCCTGAAACAACCCGCAGCATGGCTCTATCTTATTGATACGTTACAAAAAACTCCACTTGAATCGTCTGATTCCTCTTTACCGAGGAAGCCTGTGCTCGCTTATTTCGAGCACGGGCTTTTCTGGTCAAAACGTATCTTCTCTTTATCACTTTATCATGAGTTATTTTCCTTGGTTAACAATACTTGTTGTTTTGCCGATATTTGCAGGTTCATTAATTTTCTTTTTACCTCATAGGGGAAACAAAATCGTTAGGTGGTATACTATATCTATTTGTTTATTAGAATTCCTTCTAATGACTTATGCATTCTGTTATCATTTCCAATTGGAGGATCCCTTAATCCAATTAAAGGAGGATTCTAAATGGATAGATGTCTTTGATTTCCACTGGAGATTGGGAATCGATGGACTTTCATTAGGATCTATTTTATTGACAGGATTTATCACTACTTTAGCTACTTTAGCAGCTTGGCCAGTTACCCGGAATTCGCGATTATTCTATTTCCTGATGCTAGCAATGTATAGTGGTCAAATAGGATTATTTTCTTCGCGAGACCTTTTACTTTTTTTTATCATGTGGGAGTTAGAATTAATTCCTGTTTACTTACTTTTATCCATGTGGGGGGGAAAGAGGCGTCTGTATTCAGCTACAAAATTTATTTTGTATACTGCAGGCGGTTCCATTTTTTTCTTAATCGGAGTTCTAGGTATGGGCTTATATGGTTCCAACGAACCAAGATTAGATTTGGAAAGATTAATTAATCGATCATACCCTGCAACATTGGAAATACTATTTTATTTTGGCTTCCTTATTGCTTATGCTGTCAAATTGCCGATTATACCCCTACATACGTGGTTACCAGATACCCATGGGGAAGCGCATTACAGTACATGTATGCTTTTAGCGGGAATCCTATTAAAGATGGGAGCATACGGATTGATTCGGATCAATATGGAATTGTTACCTCATGCTCATTATCTATTTTCCCCCTGGTTGGTAATAATAGGAGCGATGCAAATAATCTATGCAGCTTCAACTTCTCTTGGTCAACGAAATTTCAAAAAAAGAATAGCCTACTCCTCCGTATCTCACATGGGTTTCATAATTATAGGAATTGGTTCCATAACCAACATTGGACTCAATGGAGCTATTTTACAAATACTATCCCATGGATTTATTGGTGCTACACTTTTTTTCTTGGCGGGAACGGCTTGTGATAGAATGCGTCTTGTTTATCTCGAAGAACTGGGGGGGATATCTATCCCAATGCCGAAAATTTTTACCATGTTTAGTAGCTTTTCAATGGCTTCTCTTGCCTTACCAGGAATGAGCGGTTTTGTTGCAGAATTAGTAGTATTTTTTGGACTAATTACTAGTCCAAAATTTCTGTTAATACCAAAAATGCTAATTACTTTTGTAATGGCAATTGGAATGATATTAACTCCTATTTTTTTATTATCTATGTTACGCCAGATGTTCTATGGATACAAGCTATTTCATGTTCCAAACGCAAATTTGGTGGATTCTGGACCACGAGAACTCTTTCTTTTAATCTGTATCTTTTTACCAGTAATAGGAATTGGTATTTATCCAGATTTTGTTCTCTCGCTATCGGTTGACAAGGTAGAGGCTCTCTTATCCAATTATTATCCTAAATAATTTTTTTTTACTAGTCCGCTCTATATTCCATAGTGGAAAAACCAAATAATTCAGAAAAAAGTAAAAAAGTCTAATTAGATCTATCTCGAATTTTTGAGAACCCTTTGAGAAGGCGTTCAAGGGTTCTCAAATCAAACAAAAATGGAAAAACTTTCATTTCACGAAGGTTTTATGTTATGTAATCATTTAGATGGTAATGTAAATGCACCATAACTATGTAAACCTATTCCTAATAGATTGATACCAAAATAGCAGATCCAAATTATAAGAAATCCTATCGAAGCTACAAGTGCGGAATTCGTACCCTTCCAATTTGGATTTGTTCTACTATGTAAATAAATTGCGAATATGGTCCAAGTAATAAATGCCCAAGTTTCCTTAGGATCCCAATTCCAATAGGATCCCCACGCCTCATTAGCCCATACTGCTCCACAAAGAATACCTATGGTTAAAAGGGTAAACCCTAGGCTAATGACACGATAACTCCAAGAATCCAAACGCTCAATTAATTGATATTTGTAATAATTTGGAAATGAAGGAAAAGAGGTGTTTTTTAAAGCACTTCTTTTTACATAGAAATATTCAATCTCACTAAACTCACTAAAGAAAAATGTTTTATTTAAAACATTTTTTTTCTTTTCTAAAAAGAAATTGAAATTCTTTCGAAATTTAATGATTAGAAGAGCGGCGGATAATAAGGATCCGCACAAAAGAGTTGCATAGCTTAGTAACATCATACTGACATGCATCATTAACCACTGAGATTGTAGAGCAGGTACTAGTATTGTGGATTGATGCATTTCAGTTAAAAGACCCGACGTGGCAAAGCCTTGCGTTAAAATAGTACTTGGCGTAGTTATTGTGCTTAAATCATTTTTAGAGTTCTGTATCTTAGGAATCGTATGAAGAATATACAGAGCCCATGAAAGGAAGATCAATGACTCATATAAATTACTTAATGGAAAATGTCCCGAAGAAGCCCAACGAGAAACTAAGAATCCTGTTATAGAGAAAAAAGTAGCTATCATTCCTTTTTCTGACGAATCACGTAATCCCCCAAGTTCACGAACTAATAAGGTTATCAAATGAATTGTAATCACAATTGAAATGGTTGAGAAAGAGATATGAGTTAGTATATGTTCTAAAGTTGCAAATAGCATAAGGAGAAGGTCCCATTACAAAATTGGAAATTTCGAATTGAATCCATTTTCTAATCTATTGTATTCTTTTTCGAGAATGCCGCCACTCGGACTCGAACCGAGATGCTTGAGCACTGCTTCCTAAGAGCAGCGTGTCTACCAATTTCACCATGGCGGCTAACTTTAAATAATAGGGAAGTTAAAAGAATAATAGTTATTTTCTCGCAAATCGTCGAGATTGGGAGAGTCCATAGAATTTAGGAACATTAGAATCTTCATTAAAATGGACTTCGTTTGGTAGTATCATTGGGGATTTTTTTAACAATAAACTCTTGCTTTGCCCAATAGAAACAAAGCTTGAAAGAGTTGGAACTGTTTTTTCTCAGTTGCAATATAGAACTCATTTTTTTCTAATTAGTTTCTCATTGAAATAAAAAAAAATCTTTCAATCTATCCATTAGAATTTCTATAATTTCATCATTAAATACAAAGAATTTTGGATTTTAGCAAAATTTCTAGAATGAAAGCCTTTATGCTCTTATTAATATGATTTACCAAGCCTAAACCTATTTTTTTGTGGATTTTTGATAAGATAGGTAGAAGTTGTAAGTCCTATTGCAAGAATACTCTACTTTTCATAATAGAATCCTCATATTTTATTATGAGGATTCTATTATGAAAAGTTCGTTGATAGGAAAAGAATACTTAGGACACAGTATACCAAAAACTTTTGTTCTATATATCAGAGGGGTTAGTTCTAAGAATATTGTACCGAGGAATTCGACACATAAAAGTACATTCATTAATTAATCCGAATTATTCATTTTAAATAATTGGAATTTCTTTGGGATAGGTCAATTCAGATTATTCCAAAACCAGATTATTTGTTTGTTTGTTGCCCAGAAAAACCCTTTGGTTTTGGATGCTCGCTACCGCTGGAAAATGATCTTGATTTTGCTAAAGAATAAGATTGTACTATGGAAAAATAAGTCTTTTTCTTCCAAAGATTTTTACGAATACGCTTTTTTGACATCGAAGTACGTTTTTTTGGAACTGCCATTCAAAAAGGAAATTACTTTTTTTCTAGTTGTATGTGAAAGACATCTATTGCCGCAAATCAATCCTTCTTTCTGTTTTTTCTTAGTATTTATACTTTTTCTTAGTATTTATACTTAGATACTGAACTGAAATTCTGAATTCTTTTTTACTTGATTTTCTCTAATGCGGATAAGACAAGAATTTTTTAGCATATTTTTCATATATATTTTATACTTTGTTTTAATAATATAGAATATATACAAAGGTTTTCTATTTAAATTAAATCAATTTATATATTAAGTATACTCCATATATAGATCTACGGCCTATCCCCCATATAAGATGGGGGGATAAAAGGAAGGGAAAATTCAAATAGTTAATTAAGTTCAGAATGGTATTCCATAATGGAATTCCAATCAAAACAAAAAAAATACTTAGTCTCTTAAATAAGACATTCTAAAACTTAGGTAATTCTAGTCATTAGGATTTCAGTTCTATATGAAGTAAGGAATATTCGATAATTTCCTATAAACATAGGTTTTCATTGGAATTCAATCAATCAGTTACGAAACATGAGAGCTGCTTCATCTTCATTTTAATAGAAAGAAATACAAAAATGAATAGAAAGTAAAATGATTCAATCCTTTTTTGTATTTTAACAAATATCCTTCTTTAGGTAATAACTAGGTAACAAAGTTATTTAATTAACTTTTTGAATTTAACCAAGTAAACCCATTCTTCATTTTGGATTATTTCAATGAGAGAAATTTGGAAAAATGAAGAATTCCAGTATTTTGTCTTATTCTTATTTTTTGGAATTCCTTCAGAAAGAGATAAGAATTGGTTTGGTGAATCGGAAACAATTTTATTTTATAGAAAAATTTCAAGTAAAAATTGCAATTTCTTTTCTTATGGAACATACATATCAATATGCATGGGTAATCCCTCTTCTCCCACTTCCAGTTATTATGTCAATGGGGTTTGGACTTATTCTTATTCCGACAGCAACAAAAAATCTTCGTCGCATATGGGCTTTTCCTTGTGTTTTACTCTTAAGTATAGCTATGGTATTCTCAGTTCACCTATCTATTCAACAAATAAATGGAAGTTCTATCTATCAATATCTATGGTCTTGGACCGTCAATAATGATTTTTCCTTAGAATTTGGATACTTGATCGACCCGCTTACTTCTATTATGTTAATACTAATTACTACTGTAGGAATCCTCGTTCTTATTTATAGTGACGATTATATGTCTCACGATGAAGGATATTTGAGATTTTTTGTTTATATAAGTTTTTTCAATACTTCCATGTTGGGATTGGTTACTAGTTCCAATTTGATACAAATTTATTTTTTTTGGGAACTTGTGGGAATGTGTTCCTATTTATTGATAGGCTTTTGGTTTACACGGCCAATTGCAGCGAGTGCTTGTCAAAAAGCTTTTGTAACTAATCGTGTAGGGGATTTTGGTCTGTTATTAGGAATTTTAGGTTTTTTTTGGATAACAGGTAGTTTAGAGTTTAGGGATTTGTTCAAAATAGCTAATAACTGGATTCCTAATAATGGGATTAATTCCTTACTTACTACTTTGTGTGCTTTTTTATTATTCCTTGGTGCAGTTGCGAAATCTGCACAATTCCCTCTTCACGTATGGTTACCCGATGCTATGGAAGGACCCACTCCCATTTCGGCTCTTATACACGCAGCAACTATGGTTGCTGCGGGGATTTTTCTTCTAGCTCGACTTCTTCCTCTTTTCATATCCCTACCTTTAATAATGAGTTTCATTTCTTTAGTAGGTACAATAACACTCTTCTTAGGAGCTACTTTAGCTCTTGCTCAGAGAGATATTAAAAGAAGCTTAGCCTATTCTACAATGTCTCAATTGGGTTATATGATGTTAGCTCTAGGTATAGGTTCTTATCAAGCTGCTTTATTCCATTTGATCACTCATGCTTATTCGAAAGCTTTATTGTTCTTGGGATCCGGATCCATTATTCATTCAATGGAACCTCTTGTTGGATATTCACCAGATAAAAGTCAGAATATGGTTCTTATGGGTGGTTTAAGAAAATACGTTCCAATTACAAGAACTACTTTTTTATGGGGTACGCTTTCTCTTTGTGGTATTCCACCTCTTGCTTGCTTCTGGTCCAAAGATGAAATCCTTAGTAATAGTTGGTTGTATTCACCCTTTTTTGGAATAATAGCCTCTTTTACTGCAGGATTAACTGCGTTTTATATGTTTCGGATATATTTACTTACTTTTGATGGGTACCTGCGTGTTCATTTTCAAAATTACAGTAGCACTAAAGAGGGTTCGTTGTATTCAATATCCTTATGGGGAAAAAGGATACCCAAAGGAGTGAATAGAGATTTCATTTTATCAACAACGAAGAGTGGAGTTTCTTTTTTTTCACAAAATAGATCCAAAATTCATGGTAATACAAGAAATAGGATAGGGTCCTTTAGTACTTCCTTTGGGGCTAAAAACACTTTTGTCTATCCTCATGAAACGGGAAATACTATGCTATTCCCTCTTTTTATATTACTGCTTTTTACTTTGTTCATTGGATCCATAGGAATCCATTTTGATAATGGAGTAATGGATAATGGAATAGCGGAGTTAACCATATTATCAAAGTGGTTAACTCCCTCAATAAACTTTTTCCAGGAAAGTTCTAATTCTTCCATAAATTCATATGAATTTATCACTAATGCAATTTCTTCTGTAAGTCTAGCTATGTTTGGTCTATCCATAGCATATATCTTCTATGGATCCGCTTATTCCTTTTTTCAGAATTTGGATTTAATAAATTCTCTTGTAAAAGAGGGTCCGAAAAAGTTTTTTTCGGATCAAGTAAAAAAAAAGATATACAGTTGGTCATATAATCGTGGTTATATAGATATTTTCTATACTAGGGTCTTTACCCTGGGTATAAGAGGATTAACTGAACTAACGCAGTTTTTCGATAAGGGTGTCATTGATGGAATTACCAATGGAGTAGGTCTTGCTGGTTTTTGTATAGGAGAAGAAATTAAATATGTAGGGGGAGGGCGAATATCGTCTTATTTATTCTTTTTTTTATGTTATGTATCCGTGTTCTTATTCTTTTTTCTTTCTTAACTTAAGGAATTCCCCCGTCTCCTGCCTAAAGAGCCCCCTTATTCCCCTTCCTATCTTCTTCCCCCATCTCTCCCCCTTTTCTACCATCTCTCTCTTTTTCTATCTCCCT